ATATAATTGTATTATATAAATAAAAAAAAAATGAAGGTCTCTTTTCTTGATTGATTTGTTCTACAGAGACGAAGCCCCTCCAATCCAAATTTTTTTTTAATTAAAAATTGGAAGTTTCTATGAAATAATAGAGGGGGCTCGGTGACCTTTAGGAAAGGGCAAAGAAGCTTTTAACTTTAGATTTCCTATTATCAATTATCTAAAAACTAAAACAAATGTAGAAAAGCCGACTATCGGAATCGAACCGATGACCATCGCATTACAAATGCGATGCTCTAACCTCTGAGCTAAGCGGGCTCACGTAATATAAATTGTACACGTATACTAATTTAGTACTGCTACTGAGATCTTAACTGTTTATTCTTAGTTATTTCATAATAAATATGATATAAATGTAGAAAAATTCAACTATAGAAACGAATAAAAATGGAAAATCTCATTTTCAAAAACATTTCATTTTGATATATTAATTTAGATCTATTTCTCAAATATATGTTTATCAATAATAAATATCTTAATTTGTTTAATTAGAGACTAAGATTTTTTGACTATTACATTACATATTTAATATACATATTTAATATTGTTTTTTGAAATTTTACTATAAATAAATATAAAAATATAAATAAATATAAATCCATTTTAAAAAAGAATTCTAAATTATAAATTAACGGAATGATTAATTGATTAATTATATCTATTCGATTAGTTATGTCGATTAGTTATGGCTATTAATGAAAGTATTAAATTAATAATACTAAATTGTCCTTTGTCGTTTTTTTTTATTATGATCTGCCCTAAGAAAAGGATACGAAAAGAAAAGTGCACTCCAGATCATAATGAAACAGTCCTAGGGTTTCATTCGGAAAGGCGAAACCTAAGACGAAAAAACAAAGAATCGACCGTTCAAGTATTCAAAAGTGCACACTAAAAATGATATAAAATGATAGAAATAGGGACATGTATATATAATATATTATATCTATTATAATAGTAATAGATATATGTTATTATGTTATGCGGTATATATCTATATTGAATTTCTGGTTGGACTAAGTATGATCTCCAATCCAATAGAGATGAAAGAAGATAGATACGAAATCAAATCGGAGAAAACCCTTTTCAATACAATACAGGAATCGATATCTAATGAATTCAACGTTTATAGCATAATATAAATGGGGAAATGAACAAATAAGGGGTAAACGGCATCATGATGTGTGTGATACTAATCACAAAGGGGGGATATGGCGAAATTGGTAGACGCTACGGACTTAATTGGATTGAGCCTTGGTATGGAAACCTACCAAGTGATAACTTTCAAATTCAGAGAAACCCTGGAATTAAAAATGGGCAATCCTGAGCCAAATCCCGTTTTATGAAAACAAACAAGGGTTTCAGAAAGCGAGAATAAATAAAGGATAGGTGCAGAGACTCAATGGAAGCTGTTCTAACAAATGGAGTTGGCTGCATTGTGTTCGTAGTAAAGGAATCGAAACTTCCGAAAGGATGAAAGATAAACCTATATACATATGTATACTTACTGAAATACTATCGCCAAATAATTCAAAATGATTAATGACGACTCCGTCCGCTAAATCTTTTTATTTTTAAAAATTTTTAAATCGGATAAGAATAAAGATAGAGTCCCATTCTACATGTCAATATCGACAACAATGAAATTTATAGTAAGAGGAAAATCCGTCGACTTTAGAAATCGTGAGGGTTCAAGTCCCTCTATCCCCAAAAAGACCCGGTTGCCTCCCTAATTATTTATCTTCTTGTTTTGTTAGTGACTCATAATTGGTTATAGTTCTCAGTCACTCTCACTCTACTATTTTCACATTTCACAAACAGATCTGAGCGGAAATTTTTTTTCTTATCACATCATAAGCAAGCCTTGTGTGTGTATATGATACGTGTTCAAATGCAAATGAGCATCTTTGAATAATATTGTTAAATTTCAATAATTAACAATTCATATCATTAATTGTATTATTTGTACTGTATTGAAACTTATAAAGTTTTCATTTTGAAGATACAAGAAATTCGACCAGGGCCTGGATAATACCTTGTAATATCTGTAATATCTTTTCATTTTTTTAATTGACATAGACCCCAGTCCTATATTAAAATAAAATGAGGATGGTGCGTCATCAATGGTCGGGATAGCTCAGCTGGTAGAGCAGAGGACTGAAAATCCTCGTGTCACCAGTTCAAATCTGGTTCCTGGCACATGAGTAATTTGTATGAGTATATATTCTACAAATTAATTGATATGGGTCCACATACATATTCAGTGTTCTAGTTATAGATCATGATACATACTTATCCATCTAAGTGTCGGAACTATCCCCCTTACTAATTTTGTTTTGTAGATTGTATCTAAAACAGGTAAAAAAAACGATGGGTATTGTGTATTTATTAAAGTATACAAAAGAAACGAATTGCATTTTGTTTCTTCTTACTTTTTTATTTGTTCGTGTCTCCGCCAGTAAAA